TAGGCTTATATATAAAAAGGATCGTGATATGATCAATTGCTTTCTGGGTTGTCTCAGACCTTATGATTGGTGTTTCTTTTTTAGAGACAACACACACAAAGGATTTACTTGTTACTAATAGAGTCTAGTCTCTGTTCTTCTTTAGACCCTTTTTGCACTCCGATAGTATCCTAGATTGCGTCAATGCAGAGGAAATGAATGCATTTGTATACTATTAAATTCAATTTTTAAAATTAAATATGAAGTTAAAGATCTTACGGAGCCTGCTCATGTATGACATGATTCATATTTGATCATAGAAAAGATTCTCTTCAAGCAAACCGGCCTATCCTCTGTATGGGCTTACGTGATGGTTGGAACAAAGACACATTTGGTTGTGAATTCAAATGTGGCAGATAAAGATAACTAAGGGCACATATCTGCACAGACCAATCAATAGTTCAAGTCACACACTCCCATAATCCATTTTCTCTTCGGAAAATTCCCTTCAACTATTGATGCCAAATAAAAAATATTGCGGAGTTCAAGGGAAATATCCAAATACATGTCTTATTATTTTCAATAATCCATACTTGTAGCAATAAAATACTATCGTTCCTACCCCAAATGATAAATGATGAATTCAAAAGATCTATGCTATATCTTCTCTATAAAGGACCAGAAATACCTTGTTTACGTATCATTGGGAAGTGCATTAACATAAATACGGCAGTAAGAAGCGGCAATACAAAAGTGTGTAAACTATAAAAACGAGTCAAAGTGGATTGTCCCACACTAGCACTTCCGCGCAATAATTCTACCAAAGGCGATCCTATTACAGGAATAGCGTCAGGTACACCTGTTACAATTTTCACTGCCCAATAACCAATTTGGTCCCAAGGTAAGGAATAACCGGTTACACCAAAAGATGCAGTCAATACACCCAGAACCACACCTGTAACCCAAGTTAATTCGCGAGGTTTTTTAAATCCACCGGTGAGATATACACGAAATACATGTAGGATCATCATTAGGACCATCATACTTGCCGACCATCGATGAACTGATCGGATTAACCAACCAAAATTAGCTTCAGTCATTATGTATTGAACAGAAGCAAAAGCATCAGTAACGGTCGGACGATAGTAAAAGGTCATAGCAAATCCTGTAGCCACTTGTACTAAAAAACAGGTAAGCGTAATTCCCCCTAGACAATAAAATATGTTTACATGAGGAGGAACATATTTACTAGTTATATCATCCGCAATCGCCTGAATCTCGAGACGCTCTTCAAACCAATCATAGACTTTATTGAGATAGGTGCGATCCCCCTCCGAGAACTGTATATGAGACTTTCATCTCGTACAGCTCAAGCAAAAACACCCAAATACTGGTTGGAACGGATATGTAATAGAAAGTTTGAAACTTCTTACTTTCCGATTCAATCTGCTCTGAAGATACGAATAAAAAAATCCGAAAGTTCTTCTTTATGGCGATAATACCAAAATATCAAGTGGGCTCAGTCATCTTTATCTTGATCCTTATGGGCCTCTTGAATCCTCTCTTCCCTATTTCTTTTTCTTTTATTTGTTTTTTTTGTATATAATATAAAAATAATAGATTTTTATTTTATTTGTTTTATTATTAGTATATTGATATTGATTGAATTGATAGGAATTATCTTGTTAAGACCCCATGAATCGATTAAAACCCCAGATTCATACTAGAACCACGATGATTTAATAAAAATACTAAGTTAAGCCCAAGGATTCCCTGAGTAAGAACCATCGGATCATCACTTATTCCACGAATAGATAATCACCAAAAATACGAAGAAAGATTTGTCTTTGCGTCAAAATAAGCATAAATAAATAGGCATTTGAAAGAAGAAAAAATTTCTATTTATATTTCTTGGAAATTTTTTTGGAGCCCGGCCGCGAGGTTTTTATATTAAGTATGAATCATAGTTCAAAAAATTCTTAATCTATTTCATATATTCCGTGTTTCAGATATTAGACTAAATATCCGACGAAGTAGAAGCATCTCTATCAAGATGACAGACCTATTCTCTGTACTATCAATAGGATCAATTATAACAAGTCACACACTCATATTCCAGAAATACAGAAACAAAGAAATTCCACGGTTGAACTACCAAAATAGAATGAGCTAGAAATCCGAGCTCTAAAGGATTCGTTTTTTATTGAAAAGCTAGGACTTGGGGGTTCTTATAGATCTAATTCATTGAAATTCCATCCAATAAAACGGAAGAATTATAAATCTCCAAAATAATAGATAAAAATACCGCAAATAAAGCCATTGCGACACCCATCAAAGGGGTCGTTCCCCACCCGGGAGCTACTTTACCATATTCCGAATTTAAGGGTTTTAATAAACTCCCTACAGTAGTTCGTCTTGGACCAGATTTAGAACCGTTCTCAACAGTTTGTGTAGCCATAAATCCTATTGTATTCATTGAAATCTGTTGACTTTGTATACCATCCCATTGTAAATAAACGAT